AAAGGTTCTTTGAAAAACCATTGGATAACCTCCAAATCATTAGTAAAAACTTTTACTAGATATTTTATCTTTCCGTAGAAATGGATTCGTTCAAGAAGGGCTCCAAAAGATGTTGATCGTAAATAAGAGGATTGGTTACGGAGAAAAACAAAAAGGGATTCGTATTCACATACATGGAAATTATATAGGAACAAGAATAATCTTTGATTCCTTTTTTTCAAAAAGTAAATGAATTCCTTTTGAGTAATAAGACTATTCCAATTACGATACTCATAAAGAAATAATCGTAAGAAATGCAAAGAAGAGGCATCTTTCAACCAGTAGCGAAGAGTTTGAACCAATATTTCTAGATGGGCAGGGTAAGGTATTAATATATCTAACACATAATTTAAATGTAAGAATTTGTCCTCTAAAAAAGGAAATATTGAATGAATTGATCGCAAATTATGAGATTTTACTATCTCTTTTCCCTCTAGGGAAGATATTAATAGTAGGGAAAATGGAATTTCCACAATAACTGCAAACCCTTCTGTTATCATTTCCGAATACAATTTTTTTTTGTTCTTATGCCCAAAAATTTCATTTTGGTTCGAATCATTAGCAGAAAGAATCAAATGATTCTGTTGAGACATTCGAGTAATTAAACGCTTTACAATTAGTAAACTGTATTTCTTGTCACCCGAATTTTCCAACAAAATCGATTTATTTAAACCATGATCATATGCAAATGCATAAATATATTCCTGAAAAATAAGTGGATAGAAAAAGTTATGTTGCCAAGACCTATCTAGTTCTATATGTCCTTGGAATTCTTCCATTTCAATTTAGACCGAAAACAAAAGTAAAAATAGAGGGTTTCTTGGGTTATCAAATGATACATAGTGCGATACAGTCAAAACAAAGTATTTTATTATGAAATAATAGATACTTCGGAGACGGGTAAATTCATCAGCGGACTCTCACTTTTTTTCCATCTAATTGGTTTTTATTTTGTTATAAGATAAAAAAAGAAGATGGTTAGAAATCCTTTATTTTTTCAACCCAATCGCTCTTTTGATTTTGGAATAAAGTAGTTTATCAATATACTATTTCTTCTACACATTCATTTCCATCCTCTTATGGAGAACGGATAATTGAATAGTTAGGATTCACTATAAAAAACAAAGTATCTACTCGTGGTAGAATCCTTTCCCACATCAGGTACTAATTTATTTTAACGTCTAATTAGATCGGGAAATCATTCAAATTATGAAGATAAACTCGTTGTTCTTTCTTTCCCCAGAATTTGAACCATAGGGCTCGATCCATTTATTCAATCGACCCAACCTTTAATTCATTTCGTTCCCTTTCAAGAATTCAAATAGAATTTTGTACCAATTTGGTAAGAATGAAATATTCTCCGAATTTTATATTGATACGACATGCTCTTTTTTCCATTCATTTCCTTTCAGGATCAGTCGTGGTCTTCTAAACTCTACCGATGATGTAGACGAATTCCTTGCTTCATCCAAATATGTAAAAGATTCTAGCCGCACTTAAAAGCCGAGTACTCTACCGTTGAGTTAGCAACCCCAAAAATAGATATGTTATGTAGATACAATCAAAATAAAAAAAAATGGATTGGAATCAAAACTTTGAATTAGCAAGAAATCAAAACAAAGTTTTCTAATTGATTCCGAACATAAAAGCAAAGAGATCAGATGACAATACGAAAAATTCTTAGATAAAATACATTTCTAGACCAAATATTATCCATTTTTTGGATCCAAATTCTTTATCGCAAAAAAATTAAACGAATCCTTGAATAAAAAACCTATTTATTGGGCGGAAGACAGAAATAAACGATTTGATTTTTTTATTTATTTTTACTTCAAAATTGAATTATATTTGTTCAATATACTCTTGTCAATATGAATATTCAAAAAAAATATTTTTGAATTTCTTTTTTAATATTTCAATTTTCTTTAATATTAATAGAATTATTCGAATAGAATATTCTAACATTATAAAGATAAATACAATATATACAATATCGATTTTGACATTCAAGTAGAAAAGTGAAATATATAAGAAAAGATTTGTGTTGGATTGGCACTACATAAAAAATCTACAGGAATAGAAAAGGAAAAAAAGTTCTATCAAACTAGAACCGCATTATCTTTGTTTTTTATTTCATTAATTGAACTTCGTTTGATTAAGTCGAAATTCTTTAAAAACCTCTGCCCTCTTTAAAATATCATAGACAGTTTCTGTAGGTTGAGCACCTTTTTCAATAAAATCTAAAATGGCAGGAACATTTAAATAAGTTTGGTTTTTTATCGGATCATAAAAACCCACTTTCTGCAAATCTCTTCCCTCTCTTCGGGACCGAACATCAATTGCAACGATTCGATAGACGGCTCATTGGGATAGATTCGATCAACAATACCCCCCCTGGAAACGTATAGGAGGTTTTATCCTCGTACGGCTCGAGAAAAATGATTCAAAGTTAGGTATATATAAATTATACTGACCAATCAAATAAGTCCATAAAATCTAAAAATGAGGTAGACTAAGAATTAAGTTCTTTTCATTTCTTTATTTCCTAAAAAAAAACCATTTGTATACTCATAACTCAAGTTGAATAACTCTCAAATAGCTCAAAAGAAAATCCTTTGGCATTTCATTTATTGAGCGGTCTCAAATACCCTTTTGTCTCATTTAGAATCGATTTGAATTCGGTATTCTGATCCAAATCCAATTGTTGCGATAATTAACAATTAAAAAGGTATTTCCTTGTTCCGGAAATCTTTATCTTTTTTTTTGAATCATTGGGTTTAGACATTACTTCGTTGATTTTTAATCCTTTCAAAAATGGCAGCAACATGCCTTTTTTGTTATTTCTTTTTATCAAAGAATAGAATCATACGAACGTCGGATTCCCGACGATATATATAATTTTCATTTTATCGAAAAGGTTTTATCAATTCCAACAAATGATTTTCCTTTGGGATTTGAAACTTGTTTTATTTTGATCCTTTCGATTTCTATATCAAAGATATACTTACGAAGTTGTTCCAACTTATTAATTGACACTAACCCTAGACCCTTCTCCCTTGAGAAATAGCTCAATACTTTACTACTCGAGCTCCATCATGTACTATTTCCATTACACCGCTCCAAAACAAAAGAAATGCGGGTTCGAGTGGAACAGAACAAAGGATGTCGAGTCAAGAGCATCCTTTATTAGAGAATGATGGATATCAGAATCCACAACGGATCATGTCCTTCAAGTCGCACGTTGCTTTCTACCACATCGTTTCAAACGAAGTTTTACCATAACATTCCTCAAATTTGGAACCAGTATGGGGTTGATTCAATTATGGAATCATGAATAGTCATTGGTTCAATCAGGACAATCAATACATGGAAATGGAATATCTCTTAAGTTTTTATTAGTAATGTTAATTTTTTTACAATTTACAATAAAGGTGACATCCCTAAGAAATTTAAATCCATGTTTCTTTTTGAGCTCAACCATTAATTGAATAATAATAAATGAAGAATCAATAAAAAAATAGAAATTTAATAATAGATTGGAAAAATCCAATTTATTTTCCGGGATGAATAAAAAAATAACTAACTTCTTTCTATATTATATATGAATATATAGGGGATGTATATATGATTAACGGAACACTTTTTTTAAATTCCAAAAAAAGTGAAATCTATAACCCCATCTTGCCTAAATCTCCAACAGATTTACTTGTATCCGCGTGTCATTTGAACACGTATCCTCCTTTATTTTAGGAAATGTGAAAAAAAAAAAGAGAAGATTCCTTTTGGTTAAAATCATTAGCAGAAAGAATCAAATTCTATCCAATATTCAACTTTAGAAACAGAAAAATACAATTTTAAATTACATATGCTCTGGGACGGAAGGATTCGAACCTCCGAATAGCGGGACCAAAACCCGATGCCTTACCACTTGGCCACGCCCCACTTCGATTTCGATTCTACACTAATAAACACTAATATTGTTATTGATTGTTCGTCAATTCCAGCTCAACTGGCTAAAAAATCAATTCGATTCTGTTCTTAGTATTTTGACACGTATAAGTATAGAATTCAAATGAATTTAATGAATTTATTGATCATTCCATAGAATTCCATTAAGATATTGTATGAAAGTAGAATTTCTTCTATTCTCAATGGAGAGTAGAAGGTTTTTTGATTGAGTGAGTAAGTTCAAAAAAAAAGAAGGATTGTTTTCTTCATTTTTTTTCCATGAATAACTCAATCAAAATGCAATAAAAAAAAAGTGTCTGTTATGCTTAATATCTTTAGTTTGATCTGTCTTAATTCTGCCCTTTATTCGAGTAGTTTTTTCGTCGCCAAATTACCTGAGGCCTATGCTTTTTTGAGTCCAATCGTAGATTTTATGCCAGTCATACCTCTATTCTTTTTTCTCTTAGCCTTTGTTTGGCAAGCTGCTGTAAGTTTTCGATGAGATCTTTCATCTTGTCCTAGAAAAATGAATGGTTTTTTCGATAAAAATGCTTCTAATATTCTAATACTAAATAATTGATAAAATCAGACAAGTCTTACAGTATGAACCCTTGATTAAAACATTCTAATTTTTGAATCAACACAATCCATATCGCCTCGTTTTCCGATTATAACTATTTTTCGTAAATGAAAAAAAACCGTATTTTGATTCTCCATAATATCAACAAGTGGGTATAAGAAAATTATTGATAAGTAAGATAATAATAACTTCATTTTTTATTTATTTTTATTCCAATTACAATTTTTTTTTCGATTTTGAAAAACTATTTCGGTTTTAGACGTCAAATCAAATGCAAATTATAGGATATGTGGTATAAAAATAGAGAATCTATTCTCTTTTTTCCAAAAAAAAATTATCTTGGAGAATGTGTAATGCTTACTCTCAAACTTTTTGTTTACACAGTAGTAATATTCTTTGTTTCTCTCTTCATTTTCGGATTCCTATCGAATGA